GGTTGTTGAATGCGTATTTTTTTGTTTACAGTGCTGGTTTCTAGGTTGTTGCGTATTTTTCGTTGTACTTGTGTGTAAATTTGTTGAGTTGGGTGTTTGCTTTGTGCACGTGTATATATATAATATGAGACTCTATTCCAAATACGTCATTCTATACGTCGTATAATTGATTATCCAGGGAGATTTATATAAACAATACGGTCTTATCTAGATGCAATTAACAGTATAGCGGGTATAGCTACCTAATAGGAGAGAGAAAGGGTATTAAATATTCAACACTTATATTAATATAATCGCCAACATATAGCTTTCTATCTATTTAGTATAAGCAATTTTATTATTATTACATAAAAAAAATAGAATTGTATGCAAGATGCAAACTTACCATTAAATACAATTAATGGTTAAATTTCATCTTATATGTGTAAATTCTTAATTTGAAGTAAGATTTATGTATTGTGTAGCTAGTGATCCAACAATACTAAACTTATCTAATGTTAAAGAAAAGATAAGTTTAGTATTGTTGGATCACTAGCCAAGAAAGATTAAAGTAGGTTGTTGAATGCGTATTTTTTTGTTTACAGTGCTGGTTTCTAGGTTGTTGCGTATTTTTCGTTGTACTTGTGTGTAAATTTGTTGAGTTGGGTGTTTGCTTTGTGCACGTGTATATATATAATATGAGACTCTATTCCAAATACGTCATTCTATACGTCGTATAATTGATTATCCAGGGAGATTTATATAAACAATACGGTCTTATCTAGATGCAATTAACAGTATAGCGGGTATAGCTACCTAATAGGAGAGAGAAAGGGTATTAAATATTCAACACTTATATTAATATAATCGCCAACATATAGCTTTCTATCTATTTAGTATAAGCAATTTTATTATTATTACATAAAAAAAATAGAATTGTATGCAAGATGCAAACTTACCATTAAATACAATTAATGGTTAAATTTCATCTTATATGTGTAAATTCTTAATTTGAAGTAAGATTTATGTATTGTGTAGCTAGTGATCCAACAATACTAAACTTATCTAATGTTAAAGAAAAGATAAGTTTAGTATTGTTGGATCACTAGCCAAGAAAGATTAAAGTAGGTTGTTGAATGCGTATTTTTTTGTTTACAGTGCTGGTTTCTAGGTTGTTGCGGAGGGGGAGTGTCTTCTACTTTGTGCTTTTGTTTGTGTTTATATTTGTTAGTATTTTGGTGTTTTGTACCATAGTGGGTTGTTGTCTATCCCAATAGGTATTGAGGGGTATATACCGGTGGGGTGATAGAGTCGGGTTTCCATTACTGGTGCATTGTGGGTGTGGAGATTTGGTTTTATAATTGTTTTTGTAGGGTTGTTCTTTTTGGGTTATTCTACTTTGTGCTTTTGTTTGTGTTTATATTTGTTAGTATTTTGGTGTTTTGTACCATAGTGGGTTGTTGTCTATCCCAATAGGAGTTTTATTCTTGCTTTTCCTTTCAGTTTTTGCTTGTTCTATATGTAAGTTTTTGCGTGGTTTTTTCTTTTGTTTCTAAATGGGGCTAGGCCGTTGTGGTCTTTAAGGGTTTATGTTTATTTTCATTAGTTGTTATTGGTTGATCAAATATTTTTGTGTCTAGTAATTCATTTTAGTTTCGGTTAAATTTTGTGCCAGCAGCCGCGGTTATACCTTGGAGGCGTTTGAATGTGTTTGGCTTTGGTAGTTGTATGTGATATATTGTTGGTCTTATTTTGATTTGTTTGTTGGGTGAAATTTTTATTTTTTAAGGGGGTTTATTGTTTTTTTGGAAGCTATGAAACTCTTATTTTAGACTAGGATTAGATACCCTATTATTTTTGAGTGTTAATTTTTTTTTGCTTGAGTAGTATTAGTCTATGTTCTTGAAACTTAAAGAATTTGGCGGTATCTTATTCCATTCAGAGGAACCTGTCTCGTTATCGATAGTCCGCGTTGGACCTTACTTAGGGTTTATTGGTTTGTATACCGCCGTTTATTGATTATCTTTTTAGGGTTGTTTAATTTTCTTGTTTCTTTATTTTGATTTATTTCAGGTCAAGGTGCAGCTTTTTCTAAGTGGTATGATGGGTTACAATGTTATTTGTTGTTTGGATTATATGTTTTGATATGTGTATGAAATTGGATTTGGTTGTAATGTTTTGTAGATTGTTTTCGTGATAATTGGTTCTGAGATATGTACACATCGCCCGTCGCTCTCGTTTCGTTTTGTTAATGAGATAAGTCGTAACAAAGTGGCTGTACCGGAAGGTGTGGCTGGAATGATTCAGACCATTTCTGTTAGTTGAGTTTTCATTTACGCTGAATTATTATGTCGTGCGATTCGGCATGGTTTGATTTATTTTCTTTCTTGCTTTTTCTTGTTGTTTTTGTGGTCGTTTATTGAAGTATCATTTTTGTTGTTGTAAGTTTTTGATTTGATTTCTTTTGCGATAGTTTATTTGTACTGTGGGGGGGATGTTATTTATTTTTTGGAAGCTGATTTTATTTGTTGTACCTTGTGTATCAGGGTTTATTGAATTTTATTATTTATTTTTGTTTCCCGATTTTGAAGGAGTTAATGGTTTATTTTGGTTGCTGTTTCATTAGCATTAATAATATTCTGTTGGTAGTGAAATGTTAATCGTCTTTGATGGTTTCTGGTTTTCTGAGAAATGAATTTAATTCATGCGCTTTATTTAGATTTTATCTTTTGTTTATTTTTCTTTATTTGGCGTTAAGATTGAGGGGGATTAGCTCTTCATTTTATTCTTATAATTTTTGTGTTTATTTGGTTTTGTGGATTTTATAGTGATTTTCAATTTGATTATGTTAAAATTTTATTTTCTCTTTTTTTGATTTTCTTTTGATTTAATTTGTTTATTGGAATGTTTTCTTTATTTTGTTTTGTTTAGTAATTATTGTGGAATTAGTAAATTTTATTTTTATGTTGTTGTTTGAGTGTTAATTCTTTTTAAGGAATTAGGCAAAGTTTCATGTCCGCCTGTTTAACAAAAACATCTTTTCTTGTTAGTTTTTGAAGTATGGTCTGCCCGCTGACTTTAGGTTGAAGGGCCGCGGTATTTTGACCGTGCAAAGGTAGCATAATCATTAGTTCTTTAATTGTGATCTGGTATGAATGGCTTGACGAGGCATGGTCTGTCTTGGATAGGATGTGTTTAATTGAATTTGGTTTTTGAGTTAAAATTCTTAAATGTTTTTATGGGACGAGAAGACCCTATAGAGTTTAACATTCGGTGTTTAGCTTGGTTTGGTTTGTTTTTATTGATGCTTTGTTTCGTTTGTTTTGTTGGGGTGATGGGAGGAATTTTCTTAACTCCTCTTTATTTTTGGTATATTTATTTGTATATGTTTTGATCCATTTATTTTGATTATAAGATTAAATTACCTTAGGGATAACAGCGTTATCCTCCTTGAGAGTTCTTATTGGCGGGAGGGTTTGCGACCTCGATGTTGGATTAAGATTAATTTTTGGTGTAGGAGCTGAATTGATTGGGTCTGTTCGACCTTTAAAATCTTACATGATCTGAGTTCAAACCGGCGTGAGCCAGGTTGGTTTCTATCTATAATGAGTTTTTATATCTTAGTACGAGAGGACCGGGTATTTGGAATAATTTTGTTTTTATTGTATTTTATTAATAGGTTGCTATTTTGGCAGATAAGTGCATTAGATTTAGAATCTATTAATGTAAATTTTCATTTACAGGTAGTAGATGTTGAGCTTGTTTTTTCTTTTTGTTGTTTTTTTGTTATTGATGGTTTTTGTTATGGTGGGTGTGGCCTTCCTTACATTATTGGAGCGTAAGGTTTTGGGTTATATTCATATCCGTAAGGGACCTAATAGGGTTGGTTTTGTTGGTATTTTTCAGCCTTTTAGTGATGCTATTAAGTTGTTTTCTAGGGAGCAGTATTTTCCTTTGGTTTCTAATTATTTAATTTATTATTTTTCTCCTGTGTTTGGGTTCTTTCTTTCTTTGTTGGTTTGGTTATTGGTTCCTTATTTGAGAGGTTTTTTTTCTTTTGAGTTGGGGTTGCTTTTCTTTTTGGCTTGTACTAGTCTTGGGGTGTATACTGTTATGATTGCTGGTTGGTCTTCTAATTCTGGTTATTCTCTGTTGGGGGGTCTTCGTGCTTTGGCCCAGACAATTTCTTATGAGGTAAGATTGGCTTTTATTCTTCTTTCTTTTGTTGTTTTGGTTTGTAGTTATGATTTGATTTATTTTTATTTTTTTCAGGTTTACTTGTGGTTAATTTTTTTTTCTCTTCCTTTGTCTTTTGTTTGGTTTATTTCTTGTTTGGCTGAGACTAATCGGACTCCTTTTGATTTTGCGGAGGGGGAGTCTGAGTTGGTTTCTGGTTTTAACGTTGAGTATGGTGGTGGTGGGTTTGCTTTAATTTTTTTGGCTGAGTATGCTAGAATTCTTTTTATGAGATTGTTGTTTTGTATTATTTTTTTGGGGAGTGATCTTTATTCATTCTTTTTTTATATTAAGGTGGTTTTTATTTCTTTCTTATTTGTTTGGGTGCGGGGTACTATACCTCGCTTTCGTTATGATAAGTTGATGTATTTGGCTTGGAAAAGATTTTTACCTCTTTCGTTGAATTATCTTTTGTTTTTTGTTGGTGTTAAGTGCTTTCTTTTCTCTTTGTTATAGTGTACTAATTTAGGTAGTATAAGTTAACAGAAGATTTAAACTTCTTTCACGATGTTTTCAAGACATCGGGCGATTCTTGGCTTTTTAACTTAGTTTATTACTTTATCTCATATCTTTGTTGTTGTTGGGTTTATTAGGTAGTATGAGAAATATACTGTTGTTAGGATTTGTCCTGTTAGGATGTATGGGTCTTCTACGGGTCGTGCCCCGATTCATGTTAATAAAATTACTGTGTTTGTTATTGTTCAGAATAGTACTTGGTTGATTGGGTAAAATTGTACTCCTCGGAATTTTGATTTGTTGGTTGGTATGATGAATAGGATTGCAATTGATATTGCTAGTGCGATTACTCCTCCTAGCTTGTTTGGGATTGATCGTAGGATTGCGTATGCGAATAGGAAGTATCATTCTGGTTGAATGTGCACTGGTGTTACCAGTGGATTTGCTGGTGTGAAGTTGTCTGGGTCTCTTAGTAGGTATGGTTCTTTTAGGACTACCCCTGTGAGAATTATGATAGTAATGGTGAATCCTAGGATGTCTTTTACTGTGAAGTATGGGTGGAATGGGATTTTGTCTGTGTCTTTATTTAATCCTAGTGGGTTGTTTGATCCTGTTTGGTGTAGGAATAGTAGGTGGATTATTGCTATTGCTGTGATTGCGAATGGTATTAGGAAGTGTAGTGCAAAGAATCGTGTCAGTGTTGCGTTGTCTACTGCAAATCCTCCTCATACTCATTGTACTACTTCTTTCCCTAGGTATGGGATGGCTGATAGTAGATTAGTAATTACTGTTGCCCCTCAAAATGATATTTGGCCTCATGGTAGTACGTATCCTAGGAATGCGGTTGCTATTGTTAAGAATAGAATTAGTACTCCTACTGATCATGTGTGTATGAAGTTGTATGATCCGTAGTATATATTTCGTCCGGTGTGTAAGTAGATGCAAACGAAGAATAGGGATGCTCCGTTTGCGTGTAAAGTTCGTAGTAGTCATCCGTAGTTTACGTCTCGGCAGATGTGTCTGACTCTGCTGAATGCTATGTCAATGTTTGGGCAGTAGTGTATGGCTAGGAATAGGCCTGTGATGATTTGTATGGTAAGACAGATTCCTAGTAGTGATCCAAAGTTTCATCATCCTCTGATTGTGGATGGTGTTGGTAGGTCTACTAGTGCGTTGTTCGCAATTTTGAATAGTGGGTGTTTTCTTCGTATGGGTTTGTTCATTAGCTTGAGTGTCGTAGTGGTCCCTTTGATACGTTGATGATGTTTACTACAACGATTAGTGTTATTAATATATATAGGACTAGTAGTGTCGTTATTGTTCCTATTATTTGGTTGTATATAACGGTTGTTGTTGTTGTGACTTCGTTTTCTATTATTGTGTTGTGTTCGTTTATTTCTTTGTTGTTGATTGTTGATGGTATTAGGTATGTAAGGGTGGGTAATGTTACTAGTGCGATTGTGATTAGTTTGTTTGATGGTGAGAATATTTCGTTTGAGGCGAGTCTTGTTATGTATATGAATAGTACTAATATTCCTCCTACTATGATTATGAATAGGATGTATGAGAATCAGAATCTTTTGTATATTATCCCTCTTATTAGGCATATTATTGTTGTTTGGATTAGTAGTATTAGGCCTATGGCTAGTGGGTGTTTTATCTGTGTGAATGTAATTCTTGTTATTATTCTTGTTGATATGAGTGTTTTTATTATTATGTCAGGGGGTATTTTATTTAAAATGTTAATTTTGGGGATTAATGAAATGGATTATTTTCCTTTCCTCTGAAGTTTTAAAAGGTTATTCTTATTTTTGGTTTACAAGACCAATATTTTATTTAAATTATTAAAACTTTAAAATGTCAATGTGAGTATACTTTTTTGTTGTTTATCTTTGTGGTGTTTGGGTTTTTTGTTCTAGTCGTAAGCATTTGTTGATTACTTTGTTGAGATTGGAGTTTATTGTTTTGGTTCTTTATTTTTCTGTTTATTATTATTTGTGTAATTTTAATTTTAGTTTGTTTTTTGTTGTTTATTTTTTAGTTTTTTCTGTTTGTGAGGGTTCGTTGGGTTTGTCTATTTTGGTTTCTATAGTTCGTAGTCATGGTAATGATTATTTTCAGTCTTATAGTGTTCTTCAATGTTAAGGTTTCTTTGTTTTTTGATTTTTTTGATCCCTTTGTGTTTTTTTTCTGATCTTTGGTGGTTAGTTTGTTCTTTATTGTTCTTTGTTTTTTTTTTAATGTTTTTTTCTTTTCCGTATTTTTTTTGTTGGGGTAATTTAGGTTATTTTTTTGGTTGTGATTTGATTTCTTATGGTCTTATTCTTCTTAGTTTGTGGATTTGTGTTCTTATGGTTTTGGCTAGAGAGTCTGTTTTCCGTTATTTTTATTTCCCTGGATTTTTCTTGTTTGTTGTTATTTTCCTTTCTGTTATGTTGTATTGTACTTTTGGGAGAGTTAGTTTACTTTCTTTTTATGTTTTTTTTGAAAGTAGATTGATTCCTACTTTGTTTTTGATTTTGGGTTGGGGATATCAACCTGAGCGTGTTCAGGCTGGTATTTATTTGTTGTTTTATACTTTGTTAGCTTCTCTTCCTTTGTTGGTTGGTATTTTGTTTGTTTATAGTAATTTGTGTTCTTTGTGTTTTTTTTTGTTGTTGGGTAATGGGTGATCTTCTGGTTGTTTATTTTATGTTTGTATGGTTTTTGCCTTTTTGGTTAGGATGCCGATGTTTATAGTTCATTTGTGGCTTCCTAAGGCTCATGTTGAGGCTCCTGTTTCTGGTTCTATAATTTTGGCTGGGGTCTTGTTGAAGTTGGGTGGTTATGGTCTTATTCGTGTTTTTCCCTTGTTGTTTAGGTTTGGTTCTGTTTATGGATTTATTTGGATTTCTTTGAGTTTGGTTGGGGGTGTTTTTGTTAGTTTGTTTTGTATACGGCAGACTGATTTGAAGTCATTAATTGCTTATTCTTCTGTAGCTCATATGGGTATGGTTATTGGGGGTATTATGACGTTGAGATATTGGGGTGTATGTAGATCTTATGTTTTGATGATTGCCCATGGGTTGTGTTCTTCTGGTCTTTTTTGCTTGTCTAATATTTCTTATGAGCGGTTTGGTAGACGGAGTCTTCTGGTTAATAGGGGTTTAATGAATTTGATGCCTAGAATGGCTATGTGGTGGTTTTTGTTGAGTTCTTGTAATATGGCTGCTCCTCCTTCTCTTAATCTTCTTGGTGAGATCGGTTTGTTGAGTGGATTGGTTTCTTGGTCTTGGCTTCTTATATCTGCTTTGGTTTTTTTGTCTTTTTTTAGTGCGGCTTATACTTTGTATATGTATTCTTATAGTCAGCATGGTTCTATTTATTCTGGTCTTTATACTTGTTCTTTAGGTTATGTTCGTGAGTTTTCTTTATTGTTTTTGCATTGGTTTCCGTTGAATATTATTATTTTAAGGGTTGACGTTGCTGTTTTTTGTGTTTAGGTTTGGTGTTGGGTTAATTTGTTTGGATCTAAATAGTTTAAGGTTAAAATGTTGGTTTGTGGTGCCAATGATGTAGATTATTTTATTTTAGATTTTTATGTTTATGTCTATTTGTTTTGTTAGATTTGTCTTTTTGTTTTTTTTTGGTTGGGCGTGTTGTTTTTGTGGTGTTTATTTTATTATAAGTGATTTGGTTTATTTTATTGATTGGAGTGTTGTTGCGTTGAATGGTAGCTCTGTTGTTATGACCTTCTTATTTGATTGGATGTCTCTGTTGTTTATAGGGTTTGTTTTTATTATTTCTTCGTTGGTTATTCTTTATAGTGATGATTACATGTTTGGTGATTTGAATATTTTTCGTTTTATTTTGTTGGTTTTAATGTTTGTTGTTTCTATAATGTTTCTTATTATTAGTCCTAATATGATTAGTATCTTGTTGGGTTGGGATGGTTTGGGATTGGTTTCTTATTTGTTGGTTATTTATTATCAGAATGTGAGGTCTTATGGTGCTGGTATGTTGACTGTTTTATCTAATCGTATTGGTGATGTTGCTTTGTTGATAGTTATTGCTTGAATAATTAATTTTGGTAGTTGGAGTTTCGTATGTTACTTGGATTTTTTGTCAGGTTCTGTTGAGATGGGTTTAATTTCTGCTCTTGTTGTTTTGGCAGCTATAACTAGGAGTGCTCAGATTCCTTTTTCTTCTTGGTTGCCGGCAGCTATGGCTGCTCCTACTCCTGTTTCTGCTTTGGTACATTCTTCTACTTTGGTTACTGCTGGGGTTTACTTGCTAATTCGTTTTAGTCCTTCTTTTGGGTTTTGATTAAATGTTTTTTTATTGTTGGTTTCTGGGTTGACTATGTTTATGGCTGGTCTTGGTGCTAACTTTGAGTATGATTTAAGGAGGATTATTGCCTTATCTACTTTGAGACAGTTAGGTCTTATGATTATAACTATTTCTATTGGTCTCTCTGGTTTGGCTTTTTTTCATTTGTTAACTCATGCTTTATTTAAGGCGTTGTTGTTTATGTGTGCTGGTGGTGTTATTCACTCTATGGGTGATTCTCAGGATATTCGTTTTATAGGTGGTCTATCTGTTTGTATACCTTTTACTTCTTCTTGTTTGATGGTATCTAATTTTGCTCTTTGTGGTATGCCTTTTTTGTCTGGTTTTTATTCTAGGGATTTTATTTTGGAAATGTTTTCTATGAGATATGTTAATACATTTGGTTTTTTTTTGTTGTTTTTGTCTACTGGTTTAACGGTTTGTTATTCTTTTCGTTTATTTTATTTTGTTATGTGTGGTGATTTTAATTATGTTTCTTCTCATTCGATGGCCGAGACTGGTTATAATATGGTAGCTGGTATAGTTGGTTTGTTGATTATGTCTGTTTTTGGTGGTAGTTCTCTTATATGATTAATTTGCCCTACACCTTCTGTTATTTGTTTACCTTATTATTTGAGGTTTCTTACTTTGTTAGTTATTATTTTAGGCGGTTGGGTTGGTTATGGATTGGCAGGATTTATTTTTGGTGATGATTTATTTTCTATGTTTTGGTATAAGTCTACTTCCTTTTCTGGTTCTATGTGGTATATGCCATTTTTATCTACTTATAGTGTTTCTTTTTGACCGTTGGAAGTGGGTTATAGGGCGACAAGGGTTTTTGATTCTGGTTGGATAGAGTATTTTGGTGGTCAGGGTGTTTATTGGATTTTTTTTAATTTTAGTAGGGTTAATCAGTGGTTTCAATATAACGGCTTAAGGGTGTTTTTGGGCTTTTTTGTTATGTGGGTGTTTATTTTATTGTTTATTTTTGTTTGTTACTTGGATAGCTTATTGATTAGAGCGCGACACTGAAGATGTCGATGAGGTATTTTTGTTACCTTTAGGTAAATTATTTATAAAAGGTTTCTTTGTTTTTACAGTGAAAGTGTAATGTTTTTTCTAAACTATATAAATTGTAGAAGTGTAAACGGATTTCAACCGCTATAGTGATAAGTTAGCAGCATTCACTTTTCTATTCACTTCTTTAACTGGAATTATTAATTCATTTGTATTATTAACAATAATATACCTCTTTTTGGTTTCAGTTAATTTTGTTAAAGTGTGGATAATTTTTTTATCTAAGATCAGGTCGAAACTGATTGCAATGTTTGCTTCTCACTTGTTGAGGCTAACTACTTGGTAGTACTTTCTGAATGCAAGTCAAATGTTATTTTTAACTATAGTCCCTTAGTTTCTTCATTCAAGGGATCCTTGATTTCATTCGTGGTATAGTCCGATAATTAGGATTAGTAGGAATGCAAGTCTGATGATTATTCATGATTTTATGTTTGAGGTTGTTATGGTAATTGGTATTGGTAATAGTAGGGCGATTTCTACGTCGAAGATTATGAAGATTACTGCAATTAAGAAGAATCGTGATGAGAAGGGGAGTCGTGCGGAGTTTTTTGGGTCGAATCCGCATTCGAATGGTGATCTTTTTTCTCGGTCTTCGTTATTTTTTTTGGAGATTAGTGTTGTTAGTGCTATAATGGCTGTTGATAGGATGATCGTCATTGTTGCTGTTGTTGTAATTGTTATAATTATTCATCTTGTTTTCACAAATTTCTTGATTGGAAGTCAAGTATACTCTCTTGTATTAGATAAATGTTATCTACCTCATCAGTAAATTGAGATGTATAGGAACAGTCATACTACGTCTACGAAGTGTCAGTATCATGCTGCTGCTTCGAAACCGAAATGGTGGTTTGATGAGAAGTGTAGGGTTGTTTGTCGTAGCAGGCATGTGATTAGGAATGTTGTTCCAATGATTACGTGTAGTCCGTGGAATCCTGTGGCTATAAAGAATGTTGATCCGTATGCGGAGTCTGCAATTGTGAATGGTGCTTCGATGTATTCGTAAGCTTGTAGTGCGGTGAAGTAAATTCCTAGTAGTACGGTGAAGAATAGTCCTTGGGTTGCTTGGGTGGCATTATTTTCTAGTAGGCTATGGTGTGCTCATGTTACGGTTACTCCTGAGGCTAGTAAGATGGCTGTATTTAGTAGTGGTACTTGTAATGGGTTGAATGGTTGAATTCCTGTTGGAGGTCATGTTGATCCCAGTTCAATTGTGGGTGATAGGCTTCTGTGGAAGAATGCTCAGAAGAATGATACGAAGAATAGGATTTCTGAAACGATGAATAGGATTATACCTCATCGTAGTCCTTTTGTAACTATTTTTGTGTGTAGTCCTTGGTATGTTCCTTCTCGTGTTACGTCTCGTCATCATTGGATTATAGTTATAAGGGTGATAATAGTTCCGATTCCCAGCAGGCTGTTGTCGTATTGGTGGAATCATTTAATTAGTCCTATTAGGGTAACTATTGCTCCGATGGCTCCTGTAAGTGGTCATGGTCTTTTGTTTACTATGTGGAATGGGTGGTTTTCGTGTATTGACATTAGTTTACTTCTCTAGAGTATAGGGTTCTTAGGATTGCAAATACGTATGATTGGATAATTGCTACTGCTGCTTCTAGGATTAGGAGTAGGATTTGTGCTGTAATTAGTACTGTTAGTATTGTATGTCTTATTGATGGTCCGTTGTTCCCTAATAGTGTTAATAATAGGTGTCCTGCGATCATGTTTGCGGTTAGACGTACTGCTAGTGTTCCTGGTCGGATTAGGTTACTGATTGTTTCAATGACTACTATGAATGGTATTAGTATGGTCGGTGTTCCTTGGGGTACTAGGTGTTCAAATATATGGTTTGTGTTCTTGATTCATCCGAATAGTATGAATCTTACTCATAGTGGTAAGGCTAGTGTGAGTGTGAGTGTTAGGTGTCTGGTTCTGGTAAAGATGTAGGGGAATAGTCCTAGGAAGTTGTTTATTAGGATTATGAGGAATAGTGATGTTAGGATGAATGAATTTCCTTTGTTTTCATTTCCTTTTCTTAGGATTGTTTTTATTTCTTGGTGTAGCTTTTTTATTAAGATGCTTAATATTATGTTATTGCGTGATGGGATTAATCAGACTCTTGTTGGGATTAATATTAGTCCGATGATTGTTCTTGTTCAGTTTAATGGCAGGTTGCTGATTTCTGTTGTTGGATCGAAAATTGAGAATAGGTTGCTTATCATTTTCAGTTTATTTTGTTAGATGTGATGGTTCTTTTATTTTTTTCTTGTCTGTTTGGTGATTGGTTGAAGTAATTTATGATGTTGAATATTAGAAATGTGATTAGGAATATTATGTAGAGTATTATTCATTCTATTGGTATTATTTGAGGTATAGAAGGATATCTTTTGATTATTTCAGTTTGACATTCTGATGTTATTTAATTTAACTAATCCTTCATCATCAGAGATACTTGCTATGGTATCATGAACTGGTTTAAGAGACCATTACTTGCTTTCAGTCATCTGATGAATCTCTTATCTTTGATACTCAGTTAATAAATTGGTTTGTCGTTACTCTTTCAATTGTGATTGGTATAAATCTATGATTTGCTCCACAGATTTCTGAGCACTGTCCGTATAGGATGCCAGGGCGGTTGATTGAGAATCTCACTTGATTTAGTCGTCCTGGTGTGGCGTCTGTTTTTACCCCTAGTCTTGGTACTGTTCATGAGTGTAGAACGTCTGCTGCTGTTACAATTATTCGGATTGGTGAGTTTATTGGTAGTACAATTCGGTTGTCTGTATCTAGTAGGCGAAATGTATTTGGTTGTTGTTCTTGTGTTATGTATGAATCAAATTCTATTTTTGTGAAGTCCGAGTATTCGTAGCTTCAGTATCATTGGTGTCCTACCGCTTTTAAGGTTAGTGCTGGGTTGTGTACTTCGTCTATTAGGTATAGTAATCGTAGGGAAGGTATTGCGATGAACACCAAAATGATGGCTGGTGCGATAGTTCAGATTGTTTCAATCATTTGTCCTTCTAAGATGAATCGTCTAGTTTGCTTGTTTTTGATAATTCTTACTATTGTGTATATTACTGTTGTAATGATTATTAATATGATTATTAGTGCGTGGTCGTGGAAGAAGATTAGTTGTTCTATAATTGGTGATGCTCTGTCTTGTAGTCTTAGGTTTGATCATGTTGTCATTGTTTCTAATGAAAGTTTAAGATAACTTTATTTGTGGAGCTTAAATCCAATGCACTTATCTGCCACGTTAGATTTTTGTGTTAGTTAGTTATTGAAATGGTTGGTAATTCTGAGTAGCTGTGTTCTGCTGGTGGGAAGTTTTGTAGTCATTCTACTGAGTTTCTCGTATGGGTTGGGAATAGAATTTGTCGGTTTGATGCAATTCTTTCTCATATGATGAATAGGAATATTATTACTCTTACGAATGAGATTGTTGATCCTATTGATGAAATGATGTTTCATGTGGTGTATGCGTCTGGGTAGTCTGAGTATCGTCGTGGTATTCCAGCTAGCCCGAGGAAGTGTTGTGGGAAGAATGTTATGTTTACTCCTAAAAACATTACGGCGAATTGAGCTTTTAGTCATTTTGGGTTTATGGTTAGTCCTGTGAATAGTGGGAACCATTGAACGAATCCTCCTATGATTGCAAATACTGCTCCTATTGATAGTACGTAGTGGAAATGTGCTACTACGTAGTAGGTGTCGTGTAATACAATGTCGATTGATGAGTTTGCTAGGACTACCCCTGTGAGACCTCCTATTGTGAATAGGAATACAAATCCTAGGGCCCATAGGCATGCTGCTCTGTAAGTTATTCGAGTTCCGTATATGGTTGCAAGTCATCTGAAGATTTTAATTCCCGTTGGTACTGCGATAATTATTGTTGCTGATGTAAAGTAGGCTCGTGTATCAACGTCTATACCTACTGTGAACATGTGATGTGCTCATACTACAAATCCTAGTAGTCCAATTGCTAGTATGGCAAAGATTATTCCCAGGTTTCCAAAGGCTTCCTTTTTACCTCTTTCGTGACAAATAATGTGGGAGATTATACCAAATCCTGGTAGGATTAAAATGTATACTTCAGGGTGTCCGAAGAATCAAAATAAGTGTTGATATAGGATTGGGTCTCCACCTCCTGCTGGGTCGAAGAAGGATGTGTTTAAGTTTCGGTCGGTTAATAGTATTGTGATTGCTCCTGCTAGTACTGGTAGTGATAGAAGGAGCAGCAGAGCCGTGATGGCAACTGATCATACGAATAGGGGGATTCGTTCGGGCTTTATGCTTTTTGGTTTCATGTTGATTGTTGTTGAAATGAAATTTACTGCTCCTAGGATGGATGATACTCCTGCTAAGTGTAGCGAGAAGATGGCTAGGTCTACTGATGCTCCGGCGTGAGCAATTCCTCTTGCAAGGGGAGGGTACACTGTTCATCCTGTTCCTGCACCACTTTCTACTGTTCTACTAGTAAGAAGAAGAGTTAGTGATGGTGGTAATAATCAAAATCTTATGTTGTTTATTCGTGGGAATGCTATGTCTGGTGCTCCTAATATTAGCGGTACTAATCAGTTTCCGAATCCTCCAATCATGATTGGTATTACTATGAAGAAGATCATTACGAAAGCATGGGCTGTGACGATGACGTTGTAGATTTGATCGTCTCCAATTAGGGATCCTGGTTGTCCAAGTTCTGTTCGGATTAGTATTCTTAGGGATGTTCCAACCATTCCTGATCAGGCTCCGAATACGAAGTATAGTGTTCCAATGTCTTTGTGATTAGTTGAGAAAAATCATCGGGTGAAGATTAGTGGAGTGGCTGAGATTAATAAGTAGGCGATAGGCTGTAAATCTATTTAGGGGTATTTACGTTACTTTTCCACTATTGTTGTTTTGGGGTTTGGTCTTGTATTCATTTTGTGATTATAGAATGCAATTCTATAGGGGTGGGTTGAGTTCTTACCAAGGCCTAAAGGCAACCCTTTATTTATAGCTTTGAAGGATATTAGTTTGTATTTAACTTAAGGCCTTTTGCTTGGTTTAGTAGATGTTGGCAATGATGGTGCATACCATTATTCCTGTTAGTGAGATCGATGATAATATTAGTGCCTTGGTGTTTCTTGTTTTTTTTCTTTTGTAGGAGTTTAGGTTCCATTTAGGTTCTGTATTTAAAATCATGAATCTTGAGTAAGAGATTTTTAGATAGTAGTAGAGAGTGATCAGTGATGTTACTACTATTAGTGTTGCTATAGGAGCTAGTCTATTTATGATTATTGCTTGGATAACGATTCATTTTGGTAGGAATCCCAGGAAGGGTGGTAGTCCACCTAGGGATAGTAGTGATGTGAATATTATAAATTTTACTAGGGTAGTTTCTTTGTTTGTTATTATGGTTTGGTTAATGAATGATGCCCCAGACAGTTTAATGGCTGATACAACTGTTAATGCTAGAGTTGAGTATACTATGAAGTATGCTATTCATAGGTTTTCTCCTATAGTTAATGCAATTAGTATTCATCCGGTATGGTTGATGGATGAATAGGTTAAAATTTTTCGTATAGAGGTTTGGTTCAGTCCTCCGATTGCTCCTACAACTGTTGATATTAGAATGATTCTTAGTGTGAAGGTATTAATTTCAATCAGGTATGATATTAATATCAGTGGAGCAGCCTTTTGTACTGTTATTAGTAGTGCGCAATTTTCCCATCTTAATCCTTCTATTACTCCTGGGAATCATCAGTGGAGTGGTGCGGCTCCACTTTTTAGCAGGAGGGGGGTACAAATGATTATTGGTGTATATGCGTTTTCATCCAGGGTGAATAAATCCTCTGTTAGTGTCTTTATTACTACTATAAATAATAGGGTTGCTGAGGCTAGTACTTGTACAATGAAGTATTTTAGTGAGGCTTCTGTGTTATACATATTTTTGACGTTGGATATCAGAGGGATAAATGATATTAGGTTGATCTCCAGGCCTATTCATGCACCGAGTCATGAATTGGAGGACACAGATACTAATACCCCTCTTACTAAGGTGGTTAATAAGAGGATTTTGGTTGAGTTTCTGGGCATTAGAGAAGAGAGTTGTTTACTCTATTTATGGGGTATGAACCCATTAGCTTGATTTAGCTTACTTTTCTGCTTTAAATTTTGTTTTTTACATCTTGGTGTATGGTGCACGTTGGCTTTTGATGCTTGGTGGTGATAGTTTAATTCTGTCTGATGTAATGATGGTAGACTTGGTCTACATATTTTATCCTATCACGATAATCCTTTAATCAGGCTCGTCATT